TCAAAATAGGTAATATCAATAAAAGGCCATGTTATGTTTTTTATATTTCTATCAATTTGATATGAATGTGACTTCTTCCGAAAAAAGGAAGCCCTCCCATTATTATTCATTGTTAATAAAGATAATAAATGCATTTCTTTTTTCACTTCTTTTTCTTTACCCCATAAAGATATTGAATGAAATGAGCTATTTTTTTTTCCATTGTAATTTTTAAAATTCACATTTAAATATCCTTCAAAAACAAGTAAATAGATCCGAAACATATAAAAAGCGGTTAATCCTGCTGTGGAATAAGCTGTTATTGCGAAAATTGGTGAATACAACCAACTATCATTAAGAATTTCATCTTTGGACCAAAAACAGGCAAAGGGTGGAATACCACAAAGAGAAAGTGTACCCACTAAAAAAGCTGTTTTTGTAATTGGCACATGTTTTGTTAAACCGCCCATAAGAACCATATTTTGACTTTTATCTGGAGAATATCCAACAATAGTTTCCATTGAATGAATAATGGATCCGGATCCTAAAAACAATAATGCTTTTGAATAAGCATGAGTAATCAAATGAAATAAAGCGGCTCGATAAGAGCCCATACCTAGAGCTAACATCATATAACCCAATTGAGACATTGTAGAATAGGCCAAACTTCTCTTAATATCCTTTTGAGCAAGAGCTAAAGTAGCTCCTAATACTACTGTTATTATCCCTATGAAAGCTATTCCATTCATTATGGAAGGTATAACTATGAAAAGAGGAAGAAGCCGGGCTACAAGAAAAATTCCCGCCGCTACCATAGTAGCAGCATGGATAAGAGCAGAAATAGGGGTAGGACCTTCCATAGCATCCGGTAACCATACATGAAGGGGGAATTGGGCGGATTTAGCAACGGAACCGCCAAATAACAGGAAGGCACACAAAGTAACTAATAAAAAATTAACCTCATTATTATAAATTAAGTTATTGAATATTTCAAACAAATCCCGAAATTCCAAGCTACCCGTTATCCAATAAAGACCTAAAATTCCCAATAATAAACAAAAATCCCCTACCCGATTAGTTACAAACGCTTTTTGACAAGCATTTGCCGCAATAGGGCGTGTGAACCAAAAACCTATTAATAGATAAGAACACATTCCAACCAATTCCCAAAAAATATAAATTTGTATCAAATTTGAACTAGTAACCAATCCCAACATTGAAGTATTAAAAAAACTCATATAAGCAAAAAATCTCAAATATCCTTCATCATGAGACATATAATTGTCACTATAAATAAGAACCAGAATTCCAACAGTAGTGATTAATATTAACATAATAGAGGTAAGTGAATCGATCAAGTAGCCAAACTCTAAAGAAAGATCATTATTTATAGTCCAAGACCATACATATTGATAGATGGAACTGTTATTGATTTGATGAATAGACAGATCCACCGAAAAAATCATAACTATACTTAATAATAAAACACTAGGAAAAGCCCACATACGGCGAATCTTTTTTGTTGCCGTGGGAAAAAGGAGAAGTCCCGCTCCTATTAACATAGGAACTGGAAGTGGAATGAAAGGTATAATCCATGAATATTGATGTGTATATTCCATACAAAAAAAAATAAAAAAAAAAAGATTCTTAATTCTTAATGAGTTTTGTTTCTTATTCTCCAATTTTATCTCTTTTGAGAGGGTTCAGTTAATAAAAAAATTAAGATTAAGATGGAAATAGAATTTTCTATTGTTAATTATTCTGAATTTTTGTCCAATATTTCCAATAGTTCAAAGTACGAAGTGAAAATGGATCAAATGATATGACCAAATTACTAGTGAAAAATCCACTTTTTTTTTTCGTTTTTTTTTAATAAAAAATTTGAATTATTATTATACAATAATTTCTATACAGGAGAGTGAGGATAAATAATTACACCAAAACTCAAAACATTAATTTATTTTGATATGAATCATAAAAAACAATCCATATGACTCAAAAAAATTATTATTTTTTTGAGTTTTTGATTCTCAATCATTAATTCGTTTTGGCACTAATTGATTATTTTCTATTCCAATAAAGAGACATCTATCTTTGGAAAAAGTTTGTCAAAAGGGTTATGATATTCAACAGTTTACTTTAGATAGAAAAAAGGAATTAAGATACATGATTTTTAAAAATCATGTATCTTTTAAACGACCAAGTAAGCAGGATAAAGATAAGGGTTGGGTTCTTAAACTTTTTCGATATTTTTCCATGTATAAATACAATACGACGAAAATAGACCAAGATTCAAAAGGATAGTTTTTTTTTTGTAAGAATTACATAAAAGATTATTAGGAACAAAAAAAGACTGTGTGATTTTTACATATCTATATTTTTGAAAGAGTAGAATAGTCTAATTTATAAAAACAAATAGATAAGATAGATATATGGCTAATTAAAGAACAATTCATTTTGAACAATAGATGTCTTTCACATCCAACTATAGCAATGAATAAACTAGTATATTGAATGGCAGCTCCAAAAAAACGCACTTCTATATCAAAAAAAAGGATTCGGAAAAGGGTTTGGAAGGAAAAGGGATATTGGGCAGCATTGAAAGCTTTTTCGTTAGCGAAATCTCTTTCTACGGGGAACTCAAAAAGTTTTTTTGTGCAACAAATACAAACATTGGAATAATCTGAATTAGCTGGACTCAAAGAATCGTCTAATTTTAAAGAATAGTTTCGTATATATATTGAAATTTTTTTATGATTATTGATTTTTTGCTCTTTTATATTTCTATTATTTCTAGTTTTTTTTTAGTTTATATATTTTATAGATATTTTTATACAAACTAATAAGATATAAGTAAGAATTTCTATTTGCTAATGTTTTGAACTGTTCAATATAAAATTGATCCCATTTTGGAATTGACTTTTTTTTTTCATTTTCTAATTCAAATTCTTTAATTTTAATTTTCTGTTTCTCAAATGCAATATTTGTTTACTAAATTTAATATTTAGTAAACAAGCATTTGAATCGACTCTTTCAATCTCGACGATTGACTACAAATCGGTTATTATGATTTCGAGCAAGCCGCTATGGTGAAATCGGTAGACACGCTGCTCTTAGGAAGCAGTGCTAGAGCATCTCGGTTCGAGTCCGAGTAGCGGCATGGCATCTTATTTTCTAAAAGAGTAAGTCCTATAATGAATTCAATTCCCGATTTCCTTTCATATAATTAGTAGATCCTTTTTTTTATTCATTTTTTTATATGATATTTTCAACTTTAGAGCATATATTAACTCATATATCGTTTTCAGTCGTATCAATTGTAATTGCAATTCGTTTGATAACCTTATTAGTCAATGAAATCGTAGTACTATACGATTCGTCCGAAAAGGGCATGATAGTAACTTTTTTCTGTATAACAGGATTATTAGTTACCCGTTGGATTTTTTCGGGACATTTACCATTAAGTGATTTATATGAATCAATAATCTTTCTTTCATGGGGTTTTTCCATTTTTTATATAGTTCCGGTTTTTGGTTTTAAAAAGCTTAAAAATTATTTAAGCACAATAATCGCACCAAGTGTTATTTTTATTCAAGGCTTTGCTACTTCGGGGCTTTTAACCGAAATGCATGAATCCGCAATATTAGTACCCGCTCTACAATCGCATTGGTTAATGATGCACGTAAGTATGATGGTATTGGGCTATGCAGCTCTTTTATGTGGATCATTATTATCAGTAGCTCTTTTAGTCATTACATTTCGAAAAGTAATAATAAGAAATATTGGTAAGAACAAGAATTTTTTTTTTAATGAGTCATTTTGTTTTGCTGAGATCAAATACATGAACGAAACAAACAATGTTTTCCGAAACACTTCTTTTCCTTCTTATAGAAATTATTACAGGTCTCAATTTATTCAACAATTGGATCGTTGGAGTTATCGTATTATTAGTCTAGGTTTTATCTTTTTAACCATAGGTATTCTTTCGGGAGCAGTATGGGCTAATGAGGCCTGGGGATCATATTGGAATTGGGATCCAAAGGAAACTTGGGCGTTTATTACTTGGACCATATTTGCGATTTATTTACATAGTAGAAAAAAAAAAAAATGGGAAGGTGTAAATTCTTCAATAGTGGCCTCTATGGGCTTTCTTATAATTTGGATATGTTATTTTGGGATCAATCTATTAGGAATAGGACTACATAGTTATGGTTCATTTACATTTAATTGAATTAAAATAAATAAAGGGCCTGATAAATACAAACATATTAAGCATATATATAATATATAAGAAAGTATAAGAAAACTTCGCATAAACCGTCGAGAACCCTTTAAATCAAGTAATGTAGTGATTCAAGGGGTTCTCACAAACACCAAACATATCCGGTTACAATTCCAATTCTTTTTTTTTTTAAGAGAAGAAAAAAGATTTTTTTTTATTGTACAATGAACACTATTAAAAAAAAAATAGGATTTATTACTCTTTTTTTTTTAGTCATTTATTCATGAAAACTATCTAGAAAAAATTAGATAGAATAGCTTCGACCTTGTCAACTGATAATGAGAAAATGAAATCCGGATAAATACCAATACCTATTACAGGTATAAGGATAGAAATCGAAATAAATAACTCTCGCGGCCCAGAATCAAAAAAAAAAGAGTTCGGTGTATTAAAAAACTTGTATCCATAGAACATCTGGCGTAACATAGATAATGAATAAATAGGAGTTAATATCATTCCAATTGCCATTACAAAAGTAATTAGTATTTTTGTCATTAAAAGATATTTTTGACTGGTAATTATTCCAAAAAAGACTATCAATTCCGCAACAAAACCGCTCATGCCCGGCAATGCAAGAGAAGCCATCGATAAGATACTGAAAACCGTGAATATTTTTGGCATTGGAATAGCCATTCCGCCCATTTCGTCGAGATAAAAAAGACGTATTCTATCATAACTCGTTCCTGCCAAGAAAAAAAGCGCAGCACCAATAAATCCATGAGAAATTATTTGTAAAATGGCTCCGTTGAGTCCCATATCGCTTATAGAACCAATTCCTATAATTATGAAACCCATATGAGATACAGAGGAATAAGCTATTCTTTTTTTTAAATTACGTTGACCAAGAGATGTTGAAGCTGCATAGATTATTTGAATTGCGCCTAATAAAATTAACCAGGGGGAAAATATAGAATGAGCGTGGGGTAATAATTCCATATTAATTCGAACCAATCCATACGCTCCCATTTTTAATAAGATTCCAGCTAAAAGCATACAAGTACTGTAATGTGCCTCTCCGTGGGTGTCTGGTAACCATGTATGTAAGGGTATAATCGGCGATTTGACAGCAAAAGCAATAAGAAATCCAATATAGAATATTATTTCCAGTGCCACAGGATACGATTGATTAGCTGATGTTTCAAAATTTAATGTTGGTTCATTGGAACCATATAAACCAATACCGAGAACTCCCATTAATAAAAAAATGGAACTTCCTGCAGTATACAAAATAAACTTTGTAGCTGAATACAAACGTTTCTTTCCCCCCCACATGGCTAAAAGTAGATAAACAGGAATTAATTCTAATTCCCACATGATGAAAAAAAGTAAAATGTCTCGAGAAGAAAATGATCCTATTTGACCGCTATACATTGCTAACATCAGGAAATGGAATAATCGGGATTCCCGCGTAACCGGTTGAGCCGCTAAAGTCGCTAAAGTGGTGATAAATCCCGTCAGTAAAATGGGTCCTATAGAGAGTCCATCTATTCCGAATCTCCAGTAAAAATCAAAAAAATTGATCCATTTATAATTCTCCGTCAATTGTATTAATGGATCGTCCAATTGGAAATGATAACAGAATGCATAGGTTGTTAGAAGGAGATTCATTAAACATATACAAATAGTATACCACCTAATTACCTTATTTCCTCTATGGGGAAATAAGAAGATTAAGGAACCCGCAAATATTGGCAAAACTACAACTATTGTTAACCAAGGAAATAAATTCGTGGTAAAAATAAGATAAACTTGGGCCAGAAAAATCCGTGCTCAAAATAGAAACAAAAATTCTACTTTGAGCACGGGTTTTTGTCAGTAAAAAAATGGTATTTGTGTGTGGTTTTTTGAAACGTGTCAATAAGCTAGACCCATGCTTCGAGTTGTTTCATGCCATAAATAAACTCGAACACTCAAGAAATCCGTCGGACAGGCGGATTCACACCTCTTACAACCAACACAGTCCTCCGTTCTTGGAGCAGAAGCAATTTGCTTAGCCTTACATCCGTCCCAAGGTATCATTTCTAATACATCTGTGGGGCAGGCTCGGACACATTGAGTACATCCGATACATGTATCATAAATCTTTACTGAATGTGACATTGGATCTATTAATTTTTGAACATCAGCAATTTTCGATCTAGTAAACTTGTAAATGAATTATATATTTCGACACCAGACGAATCAATGATTTACCATAACTTTTCTAATCAATCTAACTCTGGATCAATTCATAAAAGAGGGCCAATATACTTTGATTTCTTACGTTTTCGCAAACACGATCATACGTTGTGTATCATACATGCGAATTTGAATTGATAAAGATTCGAATTTCAATATTCGAAATTCGAATCTTTCTGATTAATACTATTTATTCAACAAATTCGATTGATTGATACGAGTTGATTTTCTGTTACGATAAATTGATGAAACAATAGCCGGTCCAATAGCTGCTTCAGCGGCTGCGATAGCTATAATAAAAATTGAAAAAATATTTCCTTTTAATTGGCGACTATCAAAAAAATCAGAAAAAGTTACGAAATTGATATTAACCGCATTCAGTATAAGTTCAAGACACATAAGGGCTCGAACCATATTTCGGCTCGTGATCAATCCATAGATACCGATAGAAAATAAATAAGCACTCAAAACAAGTACATGTTCGAGCATCATTGACCAACTCCTTATCAATTTCGATTCATTTCAATATGAACAACAATTCAACAGATTCGATTGACTAGAGAATATAACAAGTACGGAGTAGGGACCAAAAGAATATATTACTAATAAATCGAATAAAAAAATTATTTTAAACATAAACAATCTTTCACTTTCCCATTCACATATAAAATTCAAAGGAAATGGAGATAAAATAGAACAAAATGGAATTTTGATTGATGTTACTAAGTTTGATTCTTACTGGCGAGCCACGACAATTGCACCTATCAAAGCAGCTAAAAGAATTATTGAAATGAGTTCAAATGGAAGAAAGAAATCTGTTGATAAATGAATTCCAATTTGTTGACCATTATTTATCAAATCTTGCTCTATAATCTGATTGGATCTTGTAGTCCAAATAATCCCGTACCATGATGTATCTGGAATAGTAGTTATTAGTGAAACAAAAATACTTGTACAAACCATCAAAGTAACTCCATCCCCAACGGTCCAAAGATGAAAATCTTGGTAATATTCTGAACCATTTATAAACATCACAGCAAATATGATTAAAACGTTTATAGCTCCCACGTAAATAAGTAGCTGTGCTGCAGCTACAAAATGGGAGTTTGATAAAATATAGAATAAAGATATACAAACAAGAACCAGTCCCAACGAAAAGGCAGAAAAAATTGGATTGGTAAGTAATACTACTCCTAGACTTCCTAATACAAGACCTGATCCCAGAAAGATTAACAGAAAATCATGTATCGGTTCAGGTAAATCCATTAGATGTAAAATAAAAGAAAAATAAATTGAAATTTCATGACCTTATTGATACGACCAGGAAAAAATTTTATATACTAAATTTCTATTTCTAATTGAATTAAATCTTAAGGAGTGTGAATTGATATAGATACAGTTATAGGACTAATCTCATTCTTTATACGAAAGAGTAGTTCGAAACTATATTAAACTGTACTATATATTTGTACTATATATTTATATAATATACTATATTAAACTGTACTATATATTTATATAATATAATAATATTCTATTTAATATAATAATATTCTATTTATTTTATTTATATTAATTTATTAAATTAATATAAATAGAATATATATAAATATATATATTCTATATAAATAATCTATCTTATAATTTATAATATATAATAAATTAGAAATATATAATTTCTATATTTTTATATAATTTTTAGAGATTTTTATTTATATATAAAATCAAAAAATTATTTGAATTGAATTGTTCGAATTGTATAATCGTCAATTATTGACATTGGTAAACGGCCCAAAGCAATTTGATTATAATTCAATTCGTGACGATCATAAGTCGAAAGTTCATATTCTTCAGTCATTGATAAACAATTTGTTGGACAATACTCAACACAGTTACCACAAAATATACAGATCCCGAAATCAATACTGTAATTAAGCAATCGTTTCTTTCGAATATCCGTTTCCAGTTTCCAATCAACAACGGGTAGATCTATAGGACATACACGAACACATACTTCACAAGCAATGCATTTATCAAATTCAAAATGGATTCGACCGCGGAAACGTTCCGATGTGATTAATTTTTCATAAGGATATTGAATAGTTACAGGTAAACGATTTGCGTGGGATAAGGTAATCATGAAACTTTGACCAATGTACCTTGCAGCTCGTACTGTTTGTTGACCATAATTCATAAACCCAGTTACCATAAGGAACATATCGTGAATATCTATGAATATTTTTGTTTTGTTTCTTTCTCTTGTTTGAGACAAGTTATGAATATAGAATATCAATCTTTTACAGTGAAAACAGTCGAAACGAAGTTGTTAATAATAGATTACCGAGAGAAATAGGTAAAAGAAATTTCCATCCAAGATTTAATAATTGATCCATTCTTAGCCTAGGCAAAGTCCATCTTGTTGTGATAGAAATGAACAAGAACAAATAAGTTTTAGCTAATGTAATAAAGATACCTATTGTAGTTCCAAAAACTCCATATGTTTTATTTATTTCAAAAAGCTCAGAAATGAATATGTACGGAATAGAGATATTCCAGCCGCCCAAGTAAAGAACAGTTACAAATAATGAAGAAACTAATAAGTTTAAATAGGAAGCAACGTAAAATAAACCAAATTTGATACCCGAATATTCGGTTTGATAACCCGCTACTAATTCTTCTTCTGCTTCTGGTAAATCAAAAGGTAATCTTTCACATTCTGCTAGGGAAGAAATTAGAAAAACGAGAAAACCTATAGGTTGACGCCACAAATTCCATCCCCAAAAACCGTATTTGGATTGTGCGTCAACTATATCAACTGTACTTAAACTGTTAGATAATCCTAGTCGGTGATAACATTACTGTTCCCATCGCTATTACAGAACCGTACATGAGATTTTCACCTCATACGGCTCCTCGAAGGCCATAAATAAATCTAAGGACCGGGCCGGGTATTTATCTTGATATATCCCTAGGATACATAGGATTCCAATCTATTGGACGGTCCTGAATTAGACCAATTGAATTCTGTCTGTTATAATAAAAAATACAAAAAGTACTTCTGAATTGATCTCATCCCTTAAAAATTGGAATTTGTTGAGTAATAATTGAATTCTTCAATAAAATACTCCTTTAGAATTATCAATAACCTATCGTTTTCAATTACGTAAATAATTTAGACACTAGTTTATGAATTATAACATTAATTGTATCTCCGTAAATATGGATATAAGAAAGAATCAAAAGGGATCCCTCTTTTTTAATTGTATTATATTATTCTTTAGTCTTTCTTTTTTTTTTTCGTTCCTATTCTTCTTTTTTTTTATGTGCAAAACAAAAGGGGACTTAAAAAAATTAAAGGATTTTTTCGTTTCTGATAGTCATTTATTTAATCAGTGGATAGGAGCATACTCTGGATCGGAATTGTGGGGAGTACCGCCTGATTATTTCTACCAACTTAAAGCCCCAATTAGTATTCTTTTTATATTATGCAAAAATGCTCTTTTGGAGAATTTACATAATCTTCATTACTAATCCTTTGTGTATCTTGGTGTTTCTAACCATCCACTCATTTTTTATCAATCCCCCTTTATGGTAATCCATGTATGGTAATTCATACAAACGGTAGTGAAAACTCAATAAGGTTGGTCTTTTGAGCCCGCTTCAAGACAGGATGACTAATCAACCAATTTTGGGGTAAACGCTTTCTTCCGCTTATAATTTTTTTTCACTTAATTCTTATACATAGAAAATGAGACTCAATATTTTTACTGCGGATTCAAATGAAATTCAAATTATAGTATATTAATTTTATAATTAATTCTATATATATATTTATTAATTAAATTATATATTATTCTATTAGATAGTAAATATATATATATTTAATTCGAATATTATTATTCATTTTATAAATGTAAATGAATAAATAAAAGCTGTTTTATTTCACTCATATAACTATCTGATTTAGTTCATCAATCCGAATTCCGAATAAAAAAAAATAAGGATATCTATTCCATTTTGTCTACCCCTTTCCTATAAAGAAGAAAAGAAATAAAGATGAAAAGAGCATGGAAAAGTTTCTGTCTCAACGAATCACACGTAGAGATATTGATAACACACATAGAGTTAATGGTATTTCATAACTAATCGATTGAGCAGCAGCCCGTAGACCACCCAAAAAGGAATATTTATTATTTGACCCATATCCTGACATAAGAAGTCCAATGGGAGCAATACTCGAAATAGCAATCCATAAAAAAACACCGATATTGAGATCAGCTAAAACAAAGTTATAGCCAAAAGGAATTACTGAATAACTTACTAGAATTGATATAACTGATATGGAAGGCCCAATACTGAATAAACGAATATTTCCCCTAGATGGAATAAGATTCTCTTTGAAAAGTAATTTTGTTCCATCTGCTAGAGCTTGAAGAACTCCCAAAGGACCGGCATATTCAGGTCCAATACGCTGTTGTATCCCAGCGGATATTTCTCTTTCTAACCATACAATCACTAGTACACCTATTGTGATTCCCAATACAAGAGTAAAAATAGGGATAAGTACCCATATAATTCCATATACCTCTTTTAAAGATTCCAATCTGGAAAAAGAATTGATATCTTGTACTTCTGTTGTATCAATTATCATTTCAACGATCAACTTCTCCCATAATGATATCTATGCTACCTAGTATTGTCATAATATCAGCCAATTTCATTCTTTTAACTAACTGAGGAAGAATTTGCAAATTGATAAAACCGGGGGGACGAATTTTCCATCTCCAAGGAAAACCATTCTGATCCCCTATTAGAAAAATTCCTAATTCTCCCTTTGGGGCTTCAACTCTTACATAAAGTTCTTGTTTCTGTAATTCAAAAGCCGGAGACGGCTTTTTACTAATGAATCGATATTCAAAATCATTCCATTCTGGATCCTTTTCTCTATCAAAGGAGCGGATTTCGAAATTCTCATATGGTCCTCCTGGAATTCCTTCCAGAGCCTGTTGAATAATTTTTATGGATTCCACCATTTCACCAATTCGTACTAAATAACGAGCTAATGAATCTCCTTCTTTTTGCCATTGAATTTCCCAATCAAATTCCTCGTAACACTCATAATGATCAACTTTACGTAGATCCCATTGTATTCCGGAAGCCCGAAGCATTGGTCCTGATAAACCCCAATTTATTACTTCCTCTCCACCAACAATGCCTACTCCCTCAACCCGTTCTAAAAAAATTGGATTTCGCGTAATAAGTTTTTGATATTCAACAACTCCTGTTAAAAAATAATCGCAGAAATCCAAACATTTATCTATCCAACCATGAGGTAGATCAGCCGCTACCCCTCCGATACGAAAATAATTATGCATCATTCTCATACCTGTGGCAGCTTCGAATAGATCATATATTAATTCTCTTTCTCTAAAAATATAGAAGAAAGGGGTTTGTGCACCAATATCTGCCATAAAAGGTCCCAGCCATAGTAGGTGAGAAGCTATACGACTCAACTCCAACATAATTACTCGAATATAGCTGGCTCTTTTAGGTACTTGAATATTTCCTAACAGTTCCGGTCCATTTACGGTTATTGCTTCTGTGAACATAGTAGCTAAATAATCCCAACGTGTTACATAAGGCAAATATTGTACAATTGTTCGGTTTTCCGCAATTTTTTCCATCCCTCTATGTAAATAACCCAATATTGGTTCACAATCAATAACATCCTCACCATCTAGAGTAACAATGAGTCGAAGAACACCATGCATTGATGGGTGGTGAGGACCCATATTGACTATCATGAGGTCTTTTCTTGTAGCTGGGGCATTCATAGGTTTTTCCTCGATTCATTCTTCCATGAATTGCTTAAAATCCAAATTAGTTCATCAAAATTCAAGATCTAATAAATCGAATAATTCAAAATGACTCTTCAAATTAATGAGTTTGTGACTGCCGAATATCCAACTGATTTATTAATTTTTTATAACGTATTACATTTTTTTTTGACAAATAAGACAGGAGTCGTTGCCGTTTTCCCAAAATTTTACGTAAACCCCTTTGAGATAAATAGTCTTTTCTGTGCAATTCCAAATGTGAAGTAAGTCTTTGTATCTTATTGGTGAAATTGAATACTTGAAATTCAATCGATCCTCGGTTTTCTTTTTTTTTTTCTTGTGAAATAACTGGTATAAATGAATTTTTTACCATAAAATGAAAGCTTCTCTTTCCCCCCCTTTTTTTATAGATTCTAGAAATTTTTATTGATCAGTAATAATAATGACACTCATTTTCAATTTGGTATATACAATAATCTTAATTTTCTTAAGAATTCCTGATTTTTTTTTTTTTCAAATTAATTATTATTAATCAATCCAATTCAAATAGGTATACAAAAAATACTCTATTTTTGCATTCACAAAAGAAAAATTGTAGACTTCAAATAAGAAGATTTTTTTGATTCATTTAAAAATCTTATGGATATATCATTGAATTAGTATCATGCCTCAGAATAGAAGGTAAAACAATGCGTGTATGCATCTATTTGTCTTCGCAGACCAGATATGTTATGGGAAATAGAAAAAAGAAAAATGTAGATTAACGAATTTTCAATCGCGGATACATATGTATCCTTACCATACTGAAACGGCTGCCATTATTGGTATCAAACCAATAGCGATTCATACAAGCTAAATCTTCTAATCGATAATTTGGCCAAAGAAATAACTTTAAATTAATTAGTTTTTTTTTATCTCTATCAAGATCTTTACTTATAGCCAAAACTTGACAGCAATTATTCACTTTATTCTCATTGTAAAATGCCGTATTTCTATGCATACTATTTTTAGGATTGAAACAAATTAGAATTCTCAATTGTCTACGACGTCTAGCGAATAAAATATTTTCAGGAACAAATAAATCATAATGATTTTTTTCTTTATTTTCAGTCAGCTTTTGATCCCTTGTTCTTGTAATGGATTTATCAAAATTCTTCTTATCAACATAGCTTTTTTCTCGGTATCTTTGATTAATTTGGTGCTTTCTCTTATGAATCAATGAAACGCCTATGGTTTGATACATAAGAAATTGTTCATGGTTTTTTCTAGACAGACGAATTGGTTCAATACTCAATATTCCCTTTTTCATTAATTCTGTATTTTTTTTCAATTCTGTAAGAGTGAAATCCTTATGAATTTTCAAAATATCTAGACTTAGTTCTCCTCTGTGAATAGAGGCTATAGCAATCTCTTTTAGATTTCTCAGTCTAAGCAGGAGACAATATACTTTGATATTATTCATTATTCTTTCAGTTAAGCAATCAGGCCATTTCAATTGAAAAAACCAATACCTTCTTAGGAAGCAATTTTGTTCTGTTTCGATAATGTTCTTGTATCTCTTTTTTTTTACACCCTTTTTCATGCCCAATCCTGCATAATCTTCTTCTTGTTTCTTTTCACTAACATTTTTATTTACATTAAAATTGAAAAAAAGTAATTTTATTGGTATGATCCATGGGTTACTCGTATAGGCATTATAAAATCTAAAAAATTTAGAGAAGAAAAAAGATTCCCGATTCGCTATGGAACGATTTAGTATTTCTACATTCATTCCCATCCAATCAAAAAAGAACCCTTTTTGATTGGATGGGTTGATTTCTTGATGAAGCGTAAAATAATAATCGGTATCGATCCAAGCCCCCAAATCCACTTTATTTCTAAGACAAAAATTAAGAATTCTCCAATCAAAAAACTTTCTATCCAGATTCTTTTCCATATCTAGAAAAGAATTTTCTACTATATAATTCTTGATAGGCATATCATCCGTCATATCAAAAAAATCTTTTTTACGCGTGTTGGAATTATAAGAAATCGCTTGGTTATTATTTGCTTGGAATGGCAATCTATATCCATAAATATATGAGTCCTTCTTATCTGCATAATTAATAGATTTATATGATAAAAGATCATACCCATATTGTTTTTTAATTTTTTTTTTTTTATTTGTTAATGAGTCTACTTCTTGTTTTTTGTAAAGAATTAATCTCTTTTTTTCATATGAATGACATTTGGTTAAATCCTTATTTTGAGCCACATGACTTTCATTCATTCTATTTCGCCATTTTTGTGGGACTAATCTAGACCATCCACTTTGAGATAAATCGTATTGATAATGACCTTTTAACCAATTTGTCCATTGATTCATTACAGAATTGGGAGGGTTCTTATGTTTTAATTTGGAATGAGATATTCCATGTATTCCAAAAAAATAATCCTTTATTTCATTCTTAAGAAAAAGGGGTCTTCCATGATATTCAAAAACGGATCTTAATTTATATTTATATAAGTTAATAACTTGGGTTTGTGATAATTTGTAAAATACATATGCTTGTGACAAAGAGGATACGTCACAAAAATTCTGTGAAGTCATATTACTAATATTACAAATTGAGTTTTTTATCGTAGAAATAAAGTGAATTATACTTTGATTTTTTTTATCAACTCTTTCTTCGTTTGCTTTATTATTGTAAATGTATTTATTAAGAATTTTTTTTGTTGATTCAAGAAAAAGTTGTACATTGATCCTAGGAATATTAATGATACATATAAAGATATCTATGTATACTCTTTCTATGAAAAATTTAAAAAAATAATGTGATTTACGGGCTAATCGAACATTTCTTCTTTGTAATATCTGCCAAATATTTTTTTCTAATTCGAATCTTTTATCATCATAAGTTGTTTTCTTAGAACAAATATTTCTCTCTGAAATTAGAAACCCCCTTTTCTTGTCTTTTGTAAATTTTTCTATTTGTTTTATGATTGTCTTTGTTCTATCATTCAGATCTTTTATTTTTTTTTCTGTCAATGAACAATTTGTCCAATTAATAGATTGAATTGGAATGGCTGATTCATAAATCATTGGATTATTGTTACTGATTATTGAATCTTTTTGAATTTCATTCAATTTATAGATTTTTCTCAATCCAAATAGAAGTAACAAATTCGATAGTGATAGTTTATTTATTTTTTCTTTTAGAAATAGAATCTTTTTGAAAATACTTTTGATGATCCATTGTGCTGGTTCTTTTGAGACATTTCGAAATTTTTTTTTTCTTTCGTTTAAAACTTTTAGAACTAGAAAGAATTTCTTTTTCCAATTTTGAATTTTTTTTTTAAGTTCTTTAAAAATAGGATCAAAAAAAGAAAGTCGCTTTCGGGGAGAAGAAGAGAAGGGCAATTCTACTTCCATTCCGAAAACTGTTAAAAAGCAAAAATCCATTTTTTTCGCTTTTTGTTTTTTTTTCATTGGATCCTTTTCCTTTTGAGGGAATCGTAGCTTAGATCTGTGCCAAGGTTTCAGACGAAAAGGAAAAAGGATCTTTATTTGAATACCCTCGGTTAACCATTTTTTCGGAAATTCAGTTTCGGAGAATTGAACGCCATTATAGGTGCATTTAATATACATTTCTCTATTCCAATCCTTTAAATCCTCTGACCATTCGGGAATTTGAAATAATAGTATACGAACGATATTTTTAGTGATTATCAATGAAGGTAAGAGAATATATTTTCTAATAATCGATTGGATTATTAATAAAAAACTTCTTATTGCTTGAGCATACATAATGCTATCCCAGGTTTCCGCTATTTCTATACGTTTTTCTTCCTCTTTTTTCTTATTTTCTTTTGTCTTTTCCTCTGTATAATCCGAAATTTTCAATTCTTTATTTTTCCACATCCAATTCTTAAAAAGAAATAAGATTCTCATTGTCTCGAAACTCTCAAAAGAAAAGAAGGAGGGTTTGTCAATTTTGTCCAAAAAAAGAGGGGAATGCGCGCTTGCTTGAAAAAGTTTCCAAGTAACAGTTTTACGTCTTTGAGCACGTCTAGATCCTTTGATTATGTCTCGCCGAAAATCCGGTTGTTGTAAATAATGTATTAAAGATAATTCATCTTTTGGATCAGAATTATAAGTATGTTTGATATCCGTATAAATCTCATCATTCTCACAATCATTAGTAAAAATCATTACACGTTTGGCTTTTCTTGAACGAATCTCATAATCTCCTGGTAGACCAAGTTTTTCCAGGAATTCTACCTCGTCAATTAATTTGTATGACCATCGAGGAACTTTTTTACTACTTTTTTTTATTCCAATACCTTTTTTTCTATTTCGAATTGTTTTATCGTTCGTATCAGTTATAATTGCGTCGAATAGAAATCTTATTTTTTTTTTTTCTTCGGAATCGATTTTTTCATGTTCGGGAAATAAATAGAGTCCTTTAAAATGGAAACTTGATATTGATTTTCCAGAAAATTTACTGATCAAGTTAAAAAAAAAACGAATTTCAGTTGATAATGATTTTTTATCAAATGTATCCATTTTTTGTTCACAGTCTGGATAATTAATATTAAGAAGGATCCCATGAATCTTATTTATCCAAATGTAGTTTTTTGTGTAAGTTTTATTTTTGATTGAGAGTGAAAAACTTTTTTTGATTCGTCCGCGATAGGGTCCGTTCAAAAAGGGATCATATATTTTAGGTAAGTATTCTTTTTTAGTCTTATCATTACATAATCTAATCCTTTTTTCGAGTACATCCAGAACAATAAATTCCTTATCTAGAGTTTTGGCCCTATTTATAAATTTTTTGCTTAGGTTCTTTCTTTTTTGTTCATTAATAGAACTCCAATGATTATCAAATTCATCATAGGAGAGTTTTTCTGTTGTGAAGAGAGACGTCTTTCTTTGCATCATTTCAAGAAAAGTTGACAAACTAGATGGATGCGTAAAAGATATTCTTTCTTTTGCATCACTTTGACATGTATGAAAAAATAATTGGGACATCTCATTTCTTACAGCATTTTCAAATCGATCATTTTTTATATATCGCAATGGACGATGGAATCGTTTATAATCGAAAAGAATCTTTAAAAGAGGTTTTTTCAATCGGAAGATATCTTTCTCCTCTCTTTCAGCGATTTTGTACGAATTCTCTCTTTCTTCCGAAAAAAGAGAAGGAGAAAGATATTTTGCGTTAGTTACCTTCGTTTTGGAAGT